GGCGACTTGTAGTTGGTGGCCTGGTTAAGGTAAGAAATACCGGAGCCAAAGTGAAAGCGAGCCTGAATAGGGCATTATGTCACCAATTACGGACCCGAACCCGGATGATCTAACCATGGCCAGGATGAAGCTTCGGTAATACTAAGTGGAGGTCCGAACTGACTGATGTTGAAAAATCAGCAGATGAGCTGTGGTTAGGGGTGAAATGCCAATCGAATTCGGAGCTAGCTGGTTCTCCCCGAAATGTGTTTAGGCGCAGCGGTTAGTGTTATAACTTAGGGGTAAAGCACTGTTTCGGTGCGGGCTGGTAATTCGGTACCAAATCGACGCAAACTATGAATACTAAGTGTATAGCTAACCAGTAAGACTATGGGGGATAAGCTCCATTGTCAAGAGGGAAACAGCCCAGATCACCAGCTAAGGCCCCTAAATAATTACTAAGTGATAAAGGAGGTGGGAAGACTTAGACAACCAGGAGGTTTGCTTAGAAGCAGCAATCCTTTAAAGAGTGCGTAATAGCTCACTGGTCGAGTAATCCTGCGCCGAAAATGAATGGGGCTAAGTAATTTGCCGAAGCTGTGAGATATTAAAAATAAAAATAAAATTATATCGGTAGGGGAGCGTTCTGTTATAGATTGAAGCGTTAGCGTAAGCGGACGTGGACGAAGCAGAAGTGAGAATGTCGGCTTGAGTAGCGAAAACATAGGTGAGAATCCAATGCCCTGAAAACCTAAGGTTTCCTCCGGAAGGCTCGTCCGCGGGGGGTAAGTCAGGACCTAAGGCGAGGCTGAAAAGCGTAGTCGATGGACAATAGGTTTTATTCCTATACTATTCTTTATTGACAACGAGGGACGAAGACAGCTAGACTAGCCAAACAATGGTTATTGGTTTAAATGTACAAGGTGTTGAGAAGTAGAGAAAATACTTTGAGCTGAGTCATGAATACGGAATAACGTGCGCGTTATATGAAGTAGTTGATGTTATGCTTCCAAGAAAAGCTTGCACTGTCATAAATATAGAATACCTGTACCCTAAACCGACACAGGTAGGTAGGTAGAGTATACCAAAGGGCGCGAGATAACTCTCTCTAAGGAACTCGGCAAAATAACCCTGTAACTTCGGGAGAAGGGGTACCTTTTAGGTTGCAATAACAAGGTCCAAGCGACTGTTTACCAAAAACACAGGTCTCCGCTAAGTTGTAAAACAACGTATGGGGGCTGACGCCTGCCCAGTGCCGGAAGGTTAAAGAAGTTGGTTAGTTTATGACGACGCTGATGACTGAAGCCCCGGTGAACGGCGGCCGTAACTATAACGGTCCTAAGGTAGCGAAATTCCTTGTCGGGTAAGTTCCGACCCGCACGAAAGGCGTAACGATTTGGACACTGTCTCAGAGAGAGACTCGGTGAAATAGACTTGTCTGTGAAGATGCGGACTACCTGCACCTGGACAGAAAGACCCTATGAAGCTTTACTGTAACTTGAAATTGGTTTCGGGTTTTATTTGCGCAGCATAGGTGGGAGGCCGAGATGTTAGTCTTATGGGATTAATTGAGCCATCAGTGAGATACCACTCTTATAAAACTAGAATTCTAACCTTGTATCGTTAGCCGGTCAGGGAACAGTTTCAGGCGGGCAGTTTGACTGGGGCGGTCGCCTCCTAAAAGGTAACGGAGGCGTACAAAGGTTTCCTCAGATCGGTCAGAAATCGATCGGAGAGTATAAAGGCAAAAGGAAGCTTGACTGTGAGACCTACAAGTCGAACAGAGACGAAAGTCGGTCTTAGTGATCTGGCGATATTGAGTGGAAAAGTCGTCACTCAACGGATAAAAGTTACTCTAGGGATAACAGGCTGATCTCCCCCAAGAGTTCACATCGACGGGGAGGTTTGGCACCTCGATGTCGGCTCATCGCATCCTGGGGCGGTAGTACGTCCCAAGGGTTGGGCTGTTCGCCCATGAAAGCGGTACGTGAGCTGGGTTCAGAACGTCGTGAGACAGTTCGGTCCATATCCGGTGTAGGCGTTAGAGTATTGAGAGGATTCTTCTTTAGTACGAGAGGACCGAGAAGAACATACCGCTGGTGTACCAGTTATCATACCAATGGTAAACGCTGGGTAGCTACGTGTGGAAAGGATAACCGCTGAAAGCATCTAAGTGGGAAGCCCACCTCAAGATGAGTACTCTCATTGTGAAAACAAGTAAGATCACGGCAAGACTAGCACGTTAAATAGGCATCAAGTAGAAGTGTAGTAATATATTAAGCTGAGATGTACTAATAGATCGAGGACTTGAACTCTTTTCTAGTTTTAAAATATTGTCTTGGTGTTTAAAGGATAGTGGAACCACATTGATCCATTTCGAACTCAATGGTGAAACACTATAACAGTTACAATACTTAAGGAGGAGTCCTTTGGGAAGATAGCTTATGCCAGGACTTTTTAATCTATTGTTATTAAGATCAGATCAAGACATAAGGAGTATTTGAAATAAATAGTATCAAGA